GCCTTTTTCAAGAAAATATAGAATAGCAGGAACGTTTAAATAAGTTTGATTCCTTATTGGATCATAAAAACCCACTTTTCGCAGATCTCTTCCCTCTCTTCTGGACCGAACATCAATTGCAACGATTCGATAGACGGCTCATTGGGATAGATTAGATCAACAGCAACCCCCCTTGGAAACGTATAGGAAGTTTTCTCCTCGTACGGCTCGAGAAAAATGATTCGAAGTTATGTATTAGAATGGCAAATCAAAAAAGTCCATAAAATCATCAAATGAATTAAATGAAGAATTAAGTCCTTTTTCTTTCCTAAAAAAAGAAAATCATTTGTATACTCATAACTCAAGTTAAATAACTTTCAAATAGCCAAAAAAAAATCCTTTGGCATTTCATTTATTGAGCAGTCTCGAATACCCTTTTTTGTCTCATTTAGAATCGATTTGAATTCTGCATTCTGATTCAAATCCAATTGTTAATTGGTGCGACAATCCAATATGAAAATAGAAAATAAAAGGATGTTTCCTTGTTCCGGAATCTTTTATCTTTGTTTTGAATCATTAGGTTTAGACCTTACTTCGTTGATTTTTAATCCTTTCAAAAATGATAGCAACATACCTTTTTGTTATTTCTTTCTATCAAAGAATCATATGAACGGCGGATTCCCACACGATATATATAATTTTTATCGAAAAGGTTTTATCAATCCCAACAAAATTTCCTTTAAGATTTGAAACTTGCCTGATTGGGGTCCTTTCGGTATCTCTGTCAAAGATATACTTACGAAGTTGTTCCAACTTATTGATTAACATTAACCCTAGACCCTTTCCCCTTAAGAAATGAATCAATACTTTCTACTCGAGCTCCATCATGTACTATTTCCATCACACCCCAACAAAAAATGCGGGTTCGAGTGGAGGAGAACAAAGGATGTCGAGTCAAGAGCATCCCTTAATTAGATTATAGAATGGTGGATATAAGAATCCACAACAGATCATGTCCTTCAAGTCGCACGTTGCTTTCTACCACATCGTTTCAAACGAAGTTTTACCATAACATTCCTCGAATTTGGAACCGCTATGCGGTTGATTAAGTTATAGAATCATGAATAGTCATTAGTTCAGTTAGGACAGTCGGCACATAAGATTTAGAATATATATTAAGTTATTTTTCATTTTTTTTTTCAATTTCAATAATGAAAAAAAATTCCAATTTGTTTTACATCCAATAAAAACAATAAAAATGAAAAAATCGATTGGAAAAATACAATTTCTTTTCCCGGAATGAATAAAAAAATAACAAACTTCCTTCTATTCTATATGAATATGAGGGCCGGGTATATGACACCCCCTTTTTTTGGAATTCAAATTCGTGTAATCTATAACCCCATCTTGCCTAAATCCCCAACAGATTCAGTTGTATCTGCGCGGCATTTGAACACTTATCATCCCTTTTTGTGAATTTGTGAAATTTAAAAAAAGATAAGATTCATTTTGGTTAGAATAATTAGCGGAAAGAATCAAATTCTATCCAATATTACACTTTAGAAACGGAAAAATACAATTTGAATTATTTACTAGAATTACACATGCCCTTACCCTGGGACGGAAGGATTCGAACCTTCGAATAGCGGGACCAAAGCCCGACGCCTTACCACTTGGCTACGCCCCACTTTGATTTCTATTCGACACTAATAAAGACTAATGTTGTTATTGATTGTTCGTCAATTCCAGCCAAAATAGCTAAAGAAAAAATTAGATTCTATTGTTAGTATTTTGACGCATGTAGATATAGAATTATCCTGAATTTATTGATCATTACATATAATTACATTAAGATATTGTATGAAAGTAGAATTTTTTCTATTCTCAAAAGAGAATGGAAAGTTTTTTGGTTGAGTGAGTAAGTTCAAAAAAAAAGAAGGATTTTTGATCTTTCTTTTTTTATTTTCTTCATTTTTTCCTTCTATGAAGAACTCAATCAAAATACAATTATCTTAAAAACAAAATGTCTGTTATGCTTAATATCTTAAGTTTGATCTGTCTTAATTCTGCCCTTTATTCGAGTAGTTTTTTCTTAGTCAAATTACCTGAAGCCTACGATTTTTTGAGTCCAATCGTAGATTTTATGCCAGTCATACCTGTACTCTTTTTTCTCTTAGCCTTTGTTTGGCAAGCTGCTGTAAGCTTTCGATGAAATCTTTCATCTTGTCCTAGAAAAATGAATGATTTTTTCGAGAAAAATGATGCGAATACTAATAATTGATAAGATCAGACAAATCTTACAGTATGAACTCTTGATTCAAACATGAGAATTCTTGGATAACCGCGATTCGGATCGCCTCCTTTTACCATTCTAACTATTTTGATTTTCCGTGAATGAAAAACCTTATTGTGATCCTCCACAGGTGGGTATAAAAAAAATTCTTTTCGATTTCTAAAAACTACCCTCTTTGGTTTTCGGTATCAAAATAGGATATGCGGTATAAAAATAGATTCTCTATTCTCTTTTTTCAAAAAAAAAAATAATAATAATCTTGGAGATTGTGTAATGCTTACTCTCAAACTCTTTGTTTACACAGTAGTGATATTCTTTGTTTCTCTCTTCATTTTCGGATTTCTATCTAATGATCCAGGACGCAATCCTGGACGCGAAGAATAAAGGGGGGTTTCTTTACTTGATTTTTCATTTTATAAAATTAGAAATAAAAATAGATGAAAAAAAAATAGAAAAAAATTCTATTTGATATTTGTAATTATATATAATTTGTAATTTTTTTGAAAAAATCAAAAAGATTGAAAAAATTCGAAAGATAAATCAACTATTAAGTCATTAGTGGAAACGGAAAGAGAGGGATTCGAACCCTCGGTACGAATGAATCGTACAACGGATTAGCAATCCGACGCTTTCGTCCACTCAGCCATCTCTCCCCATGGAAAAAAAATAAAAAACTAATATTCAAAAATTAAATAATATAAAAATATTATATAAAATAATTCGAAATATAATTCTATAATAACAATAATATATATCTACAAAATATACAAGTTGTATTGTGTAATACAACTAGGTACAAGTTTTATCTGAAATTCCAATCAGTTAGATAAATTAGAAAGATTCAATAAAAGATTCACAACACAATCACAATATAAATTTGAGTTTATTGACTTATTCGAAAAATATATATATTCTAAAATAAATACTTCGATGCCATTTCTTATTATCTTTTCTTCCCCCCTTTGCTTCCATTTTTTCGTTTTTTTTTTCTACCGCTCTTACTTTATCTTTGTTAGTGAAATCTATAATCTAATAGTTAATAATTGATAAATCAAAAACTTTCAATTGAACTCCTTCTTTAGAATTCATATTTTTACTTATTCTCCCCCCGATCTTTCAAAATGGAAACTTAGGCAAGTACCTTGATATACACAAATTTAGTTTAGTTTAATTAAAAAAAAAAAAAGAACATATTTAATTTAGTTCCTTCATGCTTAATATACCTACTATAACTAGGATAATTAATTTTTTGCGTTTTTTACTATTGACTTTAATTATAACTTCCGTTTTATTTATAGTTCTGAGTAAGATAGGACTTATTTGAAGTTAATCGAATGAACAACTCAAGAAATCTTTATGTGGGATTCCATATATTTTTTAGCTCTTTATCGCGTCAATTGATAATTTTTGGTTATTGAGATTCATGGGCAATTCAGATTAATATTTAGAGATAGATATTACCTTTTTCTTTTTTTTTTCAAAGGAATTGAAATGATTGAAGTTTTTCTATTTGGAATTGTCTTAGGTCTAATTCCTATTACTTTGGCTGGATTATTCGTAACCGCATATTTACAATACAGACGTGGTGATCAGTTGGGCTTTTGATTAATTAGATTAATTAACAAATATTTTTTTAATTGACCTCCTGTAGATTAGAGAAAGTAGGAGGTCAAATCTAGATTACTGCTCAGTTATTTCAGTCTAATTCGATAATTAATTCGATTCGACCTAACAAGAATGGAATCGCGCTCTGTAGGATTTGAACCTACGACATCGGGTTTTGGAGACCCGCGTTCTACCGAACTGAACTAAGAGCGCTTTCTTGTCATAATAGATAAGACTGTAAAGAAACCTTTTTGTAACAAAAAACTACATCTGCATCCTGCATGCATATACTTCATATAGAATATGATAAAAAAAATGAGAAATTCTGTTTTTAATCGATTTTAATTAAAATGAAATTCCTCCTTACTTCTCAGAGGAAAAGTAATTAGGTAGGGATGACGGGATTTGAACCCGTGACATTTTGTACCCAAAACAAACGCGCTACCAAGCTGCGCTACATCCCTTTCAATTCAATTGGTTTTTATAGTGTAATTGTAAAGAATCCTTGTCTTGTTTTCCACATCGCTATTTCCTATATACATAATTTATCTTGCCATTTCCTCTTTTTGGTCTCATATCATATAAGGTATAATAAAAATATTTTGATATATATGAAAAACCCGTCGTAAATTAAAAAATACTTTTCGGGAATGCTCAGCAGGAAGGGGCATGCTACTCTATTTTCTGAAAAAAAAAATATTTTATCTACCGGATCGTTGTACATTTATTTTAATTTGACTTAGCTTAGGGATTTTGTGTACAAACAAAAGTAGTCTTTTTTAACTTTAAACTATCTATGCATCTGATCGTAGATTAGATATGTATTGCCTTTCTTTTATATATTACATTAAAGAAAAAAAACGAAGGAGGATTTTCAATGCGGGATCTAAAAACATATCTTTCCGTGGCACCGGTTCTAAGTACTCTATGGTTTGGGGCTTTAGCCGGTCTATTAATAGAAATCAATCGTTTTTTCCCAGATGCGCTGACATTCCCCTTTTTTTAATTCTAGTTTTTGACGTGGTAAGGGGGTAACGAAGATTAGAGATAGAATCAACTATCTGTGATTAATCCCCCCCTTATTTTAATAATATAAAAATATTCGAGGGGAGAAAGACGAAAAGTAGATTCAACCTCATCAAAACTTGGGATCCGGTTCGAATGAAAATCTCTAAAAAAAGGGGGAGAGTGGAAACGAAAATGTGAATCTAGGGTAATAGGTATCATACAGGCTATTAAAATGAGATATTGTGATTAGAAATATAGTTAGAAACCTTTTGATTACGGAGTATTTCTTAAATTTATTTACTATAATTACTCTATTGATTGTGATTGCAACGAAATCTTTCTAATTGTATTTGTATTTCGAGTTAGAAACTTCTATTTTTTGATTTTCCTTTCTTCTTCACTTCGGGACGAAAATAATAATAGAAAGGTGGCTTGAATCAAAAATCCAAAGGAGGTTAGGTTGATGGCTGAGGGTAAAGATGCCCGAGTAAAAGTTATTTTGGAATGTACCGGTTGTGTTCGAAAGAGTGTTAATAAGGAATCAAGGGGCATTTCCAGATATATTACTCAAAAGAATCGACACAATACGCCTAGTCGGTTGGAATTGCGAAAATTCTGTCCCTATTGTTACAGACATACAATTCATGGAGAGATAAAGAAATAGATCGAACCGAACGTCTGCCTATCATTCTTTCAAGGAAGGGGACAAAACTATTTTCGTTCTATTTTATATAAATGAATTATATATTTATATAAATATTATAGAAATATCAAATTTCTATTTTAGATATATATTTTAATTTTATAAATAAAAATATATATATAGAAATAAATATATAAAATTAAAATAAATATATAAAATAGAAATAAACAAACCAAATCCTATTTCTTAATTCGAATTTTTTTTTATGTCCAACCGAAATAGGATTTTCGGTATATTATATTTTATATTAAGGAATAAACTAAACAAACTATGAATAAATCTAAGCGACTCCTTATTAAACGCAAGCGACCTTTTCGTAGACGTTTGTCCCCGATCCGACCAGGGGATCGAATTGATTATAGAAACACGAATTTACTTAGTGAATTTATTAGTGACCGGGGAAAAATATTATCTAGGCGAGTAACTAGATTGACCTTGAAACAACAACGATTAATTACTCTTGCTATAAAAAAAGCCCGTATCTTATCTTTGTTACCTTTTATTACTAATCGCAAAAAATTTGAAAGAATCAAGCCGACTACTAGAACTGATAAATTTAGAAACAAAAATAAAAAATTTGAAAGAACCAAGCCGACTACTAGAACTGATAAATTTAGAAACAAAAATAAAAAATTTGAAAGAATCAAGTCGACTACTAGAACTGATAATTTTAGAACCGAAAATAAAAAATAGGTTTTTTTAGAAAAAAATAGGTCTTTATACAATTGATAATTGAATCAAAAACAAATTCTAATCTTAACTCAAAAATGGGTTGCTGGTTTGTTTTAAAAAATATGAGAATCTAGATTTGATTGCTGTGTCGTAGGATAATAAAAAATCGGGGAATTTTTTTTTTGAATAGGTTTTTTGATTTTTTTTATGGATTGTACTTTATCAGACTAATTTCTACTCTACCCTCCCGGAGTTTATTCTCCGGGGAACTTGATTTAAATAATTTTGGGGGATGGATTCTTTCCAATCTTCTTTTTTTATGACCTCATTGGAAATCAAATCATATAAAGACAATTACTATTTAATATAGCTATTTGCGCAAGTATTTTACGATTAAGAAGCGATTGTCTCTTGCGCAGATCATTTATAAATTTACTATAACTAGAACTAGAGTATAGCCCTTTTTTGCGAATTACTGCATTTATCCGAGTGATCCACAAACGACGAAAATCTCTCTTTTTCCTATCTCTATCCCGCTGAGCCGAAACCAAAGCCCTTCTTTTCTGTTGAGCAATAGTTCGAGTAAGTTTTGAATGAGCCCCTTGACGGGATAAACAACTTTTTTTTCTACGTTTCCGAGCTATATATCCTCGTCTAACCCTAGTCATTGAATAAACGAAACTTTGATGAATAACTAATTGATTTTCTTTCTTTGAGTTATTCTTTTTTCCCTTCCTGATCGATCTATTAATAACAAAACGTAATTTTCCAATGTATAAAATAAAAATTCCAATGGCTTTTGCTACTATAACCTTCCCGACCACGATTTTTTCTTTTTTTTAGACATTTATTTTGCCTTGAAACAAGACAAAAAAATAAGAAATTGTGTTGGTGTATCAAACAAATAAAAAAGAAATGTAAATTCAACTTAAATATAGATGAATAAAGAAATAGTGGGTTCCTTCGTTTCTATGGTTATTTCTTAAACGGTGAGGTCCTCTCTATACACCGGAGCCCTTTACTTCATTTACTGAATGTTATTGATAACTTGTACAGTTCAAACTTTTTGGCTCTACCCATGAATTATCCAGTAATAGGTCTTTTACAATGAGATCCACTTATACAGTAACGGTATTGAATTTTGAAGGTTAGCTAGATAGCTGGCCCTGTTAGTCCGTTCTTGCAAGAATGGGAGCATAATTTTTTTGTTTTGCCCTAAAAATAAGATTACCCGCTTAAT